CGTACATCGTGAATAACCAAATTCCAATTGAAATGAAATCTTTAGGAGGAATCAATGAAACGACATCAATTCAAATCCTGGATATTCGAATTGAGAGAGATCAAGAATTCTCACTATTTCTTAGATTCATGGATCAAATTCGATTCAGTGGGATCTTTCACTCACATTTTTTTCCACCAAGAACGTTTTATGAAACTCTTTGACCCCCGAATTTGGAGTATCCTACTTTCACGTGATTCACAGGGTGCAACAAGCAATCGATATTTCACGACCAAAGGTGTAGTACTGCTTGTAGTAGTGGTCCTTATATCTCGTATTAACAATCGAAAGATGGTCGAAAGAAAAAATCTCTATTTGATGGGGCTTCTTCCTATACCTATGAATTCCATTGGACCCAGAAAGGAGACATTGGAAGAATCTTTTTGGTCTTCCAATAGAAATAGGTTGATTGTTTCGCTCCTGTATCTTCCAAAAGGGAAAAAGATTTCTGAGAGTTGTTTCATGGATCCGCAAGAGAGTACTTGGGTTATCCCAATAAAGAAAAAGCGTATCATGCCTGAATCTAACCGGGGTTCGCGGTGGTGGAGGAACCGGATCGGAAAAAAGAGGGATTCTAGTTGTCAGATATCTAATGAAACCGTAGCTGGAATTGAGATCTCATTCAAAGAGAAAGATAGCAAATATCTGGAGTTTCTTTTTTTATCCTATACGGATGATCCGATCCGCAAGGACCATGATTGGGAATTTTTTGATCGTCTTTCTCCGAGGAAGAAACGAAACATAATCAACTTGAATTCGGGACAGCTATTCGAAATCTTAGGGAAAGACTTGATTTGTTATCTCATGTCTGCTTTTCGTGAAAAAAGACCAATTCAGGGGGAGAGTTTCTTCAAACAACAAGGAGCTGGGGCAACTATGCAATCCAATGATATTGAGCATGTTTCCCATCTCTTCTCGAGAAACAAGTGGGGTATTTCTTTGCAAAATTGTGCTCAATTTCATATGTGGCAATTCCGCCAAGATCTCTTCGTTAGTTGGGGGAAGAATCAGCACGAATCGAATTTTTTGAGGAACGTCTCGAGAGAGAATTGGATTTGGTTAGACAATGTGTGGTTGGTAAACAAGGATCGGTTTTTTAGCAAGGTACGGAATGTATTGTCAAATATTCAATATGATTCCACAAGATCTATTTTCGTTCAAGTAACGGATTCTAGCCAATGGAAAGGATCTTCTTCTGATCAATCCAGAGATCATTTCGATTCCGTTAGAAATGAGAATTCAGAATATCACACATTGATCGATCAAACAGAGATTCAGCAACTAAAAGAGAGATCGATTCTTTGGGATCCTTCTTTTCTTCAAACGGAACGAACAGAGATAGAATCAGATCGATTCCCGAAATGCCTTTTTGGATCTTCCTCCATGTCCTGGCTATTCACGGAACCTGAGAAGCGGATGAATAATCATCTGCTTCCGGAAGAAATCGAAGAATTTATTGGGAATCCTACAAGATCAATTCGTTCTTTTTTCTCTGACAGATGGTCAGAACTTCATCTGGGTTCGAATCCTACTGAGAGGTCCACTAGAGATCATAAATTGTTGAAGAAAAAACAAGATGTTTCTTTTGTCCCTTCCAGGCGAGCGGAAAATAAAGAAATGGTTGATATATTCAAGATAATTACGTATTTACAAGATACCGTCTCAATTCATCCTTCGGAACCAGATCCGGGATGTGATCTGGTTCCGAAGGATGAACCGGATATGGACAGTTCCAATAAGATTTCATTCTTGAACAAAAATCCATTTTTTGATTTCTTTCATCTATTCCATGACCGGAACAAAGGGGGATACGCGTTACGCCACGATTTTTTTGAATCAGAAGAGAGATTCCCAGAAATGGCGGATCTATTCACTCTATCAATAACCGAGCCGGATCTGGTGTTTCATAGGGGATTTGCCTTTTCTATTGATTCCTACGGGTTGGATCAAAAAAAATTCTTGAATGAGGTATTCAACTCCAGAGATGAATCGAAAAAGAAATCTTTATTGGTTCTACCTCCTCTTTTTTATGAGGAGAATGAATCTTTTTCTCGAAGGATCAGAAAAAAATCGGTCCGGATCTACTGCGGGAATGAGTTGGAAGATCCCAAACTAAAAACAGCGGTATTTGCTAGCAACAACATAATGGAGGCAGTCAATCAATATAGATTGATCCGAAATCTGATTCAAATCCAATATAGCACCTATGGAAGAAATGTATCGAATCGATTCTTTTTAATGAATAGATCCGATCGCAACTTCGAATATGGAATTCAAAGGGATAAAATAGGAAATGATACTCTGAATCATATAACTAGAATGAAATATACGATCAACCAACATTTATCGAATTTGAAAAAGAGTCAGAAGAAATGGTTTGATCCTCTTATTTCTCGAACTGAGAGATCCATGAATCGGGATCCTGATGCATATAGATACAAATGGTCCAATGGGAGCAAGA